GCTAGCGTAGCTTAACTAAAGCATAACACTGAAGATGTTAAGATGGGCCCTAGTAAGCCCCGCGGGCACAAAGGCTTGGTCCTGACTTTATTATCAACTTTAGCCAAACTTACACATGCAAGTATCCGCACCCCTGTGAGAATGCCCCACAGTTCCCTGCCCGGGAACAAGGAGCTGGTATCAGGCACACCCTACTCGAGCCCATGACGCCTTGCTCAGCCACACCCTCAAGGGAACTCAGCAGTGATAAACATTAAGCCATAAGTGAAAACTTGACTTAGTTAAAGCTAAGAGGGCCGGTAAAACTCGTGCCAGCCACCGCGGTTATACGAGAGGCCCAAGTTGACAAACACCGGCGTAAAGAGTGGTTAAGTCAAAACCCACACTAAAGCCAAACATCTTCAAGACTGTTATACGCAACCGAAGACAGGAAGTTCGACCACGAAAGTGGCTTTATCTCATCTGAACCCACGAAAGCTAAGGAACAAACTGGGATTAGATACCCCACTATGCCTAGCCCTAAACATTGATAGTACTATACACCCACTATCCGCCCGGGAACTACGAGCAATAGCTTAAAACCCAAAGGACTTGGCGGTGCTTTAGATCCACCTAGAGGAGCCTGTTCTAGAACCGATAACCCCCGTTCAACCTCACCCTTCCTTGTTTAACCCGCCTATATACCGCCGTCGTCAGCTTACCCTGTGAAGGACTAATAGTAAGCAAGACTGGTACAGCCTAAAACGTCAGGTCGAGGTGTAGCGTATGGAGGGGGAAGAAATGGGCTACATTCGCTACTACAGCGAACACGAATGACCCACTGAAACACGGGTCTGAAGGAGGATTTAGCAGTAAGCAGGAAATAGAGCGTCCCGCTGAAACTGGCCCTGAAGCGCGCACACACCGCCCGTCACTCTCCCCAAAAACACCAATCATTTAACTAAGACCTAATAATTAAAAAGGGGAGGCAAGTCGTAACATGGTAAGTGTACCGGAAGGTGCGCTTGGAAAAATCAGAGCGTGGCTAAGCTAGAAAAGCATCTCCCTTACACTGAGAAGTCACCCGTGCAAATCGGGTCGTCCTGACGCCCAACAGCTAGCCCACCTAAAATAATTTCAACAAACCCCTGTTAATACCCCCTAACTACCCCAGTATTTTAATTAAACAAACCATTTTTCCCCCTTAGTATAGGCGATAGAAAAGGGGCTCCGGCGCAATAGAGAAAGTACCGCAAGGGAATGCTGAAAGAGAAGTGAAATAACCCAGTGAAGCCCAAAAAAGCAGAGATTCAAACTCGTACCTTTTGCATCATGATTTAGCGAGTGTACCTCAAGCAAAGCGCACTTTAGTTTGACGTCCCGAAACTACGTGAGCTACTCCAAGACAGCCTATCAATAGGGCGCACCCGTCTCTGTGGCAAAAGAGTGGGGAGAGCTTTGAGTAGAGGTGACAAACCTACCGAACCTAGTTATAGCTGGTTGTCCAAGAAATGAATAGAAGTTCAGCCTCTTGGCTTCTCTTTTCACCCTAGTCTAACCCCTATTGATGCATTAAAGAAACCGAGAGAGTTAGTCAAAGGGGGTACAGCCCCTTTGAATCAAGACACAACTTTACCAGGCGGGTAAAGATCATAATAATTAAAGCTAGATATTCTGGTGGGCCTAAAAGCAGCCATCCCCTTAGAAAGCGTTAAAGCTCAGATATACCACTAAACCCTTCTTATCCTGATCACTTAATCTTACCCCCCTAACCGTACTGGACCATCCCATGCCCCCATGGGAGTGACTATGCTAATATGAGTAATAAGAGAGCCAAAGCCTCTCTCCCTGCACACGTGTACATCGGAACGGACACCCCACCGACACTTAACGGCCCCAAACAAAGAGGGCACTGGATAATAGACCAAAAAACTAGAAGACCATCCATAAGACTAACCGTTAACCCCACACAGGTGTGCCCCTGGGGAAAAACTAAAAGAAAGAGAAGGAACTCGGCAAACACACTAAGCCTCGCCTGTTTACCAAAAACATCGCCTCTTGCAAAACTCAAAAATAAGAGGTCCCGCCTGCCCTGTGACTATTTGTTTAACGGCCGCGGTATTTTGACCGTGCGAAGGTAGCGCAATCACTTGTCTTTTAAATGGAGACCCGTATGAATGGCATAACGAGGGCTTAACTGTCTCCTCTTTCAAGTTAATGAAATTGATCTCCCCGTGCAGAAGCGGGGATAAAAACATAAGACGAGAAGACCCTATGGAGCTTTAGACACTAAGACAGCCCACGTTAAGCACCCTGAATAAAGGACTAAACCAAGTGGGCCCTGCCCTAATGTCTTTGGTTGGGGCGACCGCGGGGAATTAAAGAACCCCCACGTGGAGTGGGAATACTTTTCCTACAACTAAGAGCTACAGCTCTCATAAACAGAATTTCTGACCAACAAGATCCGGCAGTGCCGATCAACGGACCGAGTTACCCTAGGGATAACAGCGCAATCCTCTTTTAGAGCCCATATCGACAAGGGGGTTTACGACCTCGATGTTGGATCAGGACATCCTAATGGTGCAGCCGCTATTAAGGGTTCGTTTGTTCAACGATTAAAGTCCTACGTGATCTGAGTTCAGACCGGAGTAATCCAGGTCAGTTTCTATCTATGCTATGCTCTTTTCTAGTACGAAAGGACCGAAAAGAAGAGGCCCATGCCCACAGCACGCCTCCCCCTCACCTAGTGAAGTCAACTAAAGTAGGCAAAAGGGCATGCCCCCCCGCCTGAGAAAAAGGCATGTTAAGGTGGCAGAGCCCGGTAATTGCAAAAGACCTAAGCCCTTTCTACAGAGGTTCAAGTCCTCTCCTCAACTATGATATCCACACTCATTACACACATTATTAACCCCCTCACCTTTATCGTCCCAGTTCTTCTAGCCGTCGCTTTTCTTACTCTCCTCGAACGAAAAGTCCTCGGGTATATACAACTGCGAAAAGGTCCAAATGTTGTAGGGCCCTACGGTCTTCTCCAACCTATCGCTGATGGGCTCAAACTCTTCACTAAAGAACCCGTTCGCCCTTCCACCGCTTCCCCCGTCCTATTTCTCGTCACCCCTATGCTAGCCCTCACCCTTGCCCTTACTCTTTGAGCCCCCATGCCCCTTCCTTATCCTGTCATTGACCTTAATCTCGGCATTTTATTTATTCTTGCCCTCTCAAGCCTCGCAGTCTATTCAATCCTAGGCTCAGGCTGAGCATCCAACTCCAAATACGCCCTCATCGGGGCACTACGGGCAGTAGCCCAAACCATCTCCTACGAGGTCAGCCTAGGGCTAATTCTTCTAAATATCATTATCTTTACAGGAGGCTTTACCTTACAAACATTCAATATCGCCCAAGAAAGCGTATGACTTATCCTACCCGCATGGCCCCTCGCAGCCATGTGGTACATCTCCACCCTGGCCGAAACAAACCGGGCCCCCTTTGACCTTACAGAGGGGGAGTCTGAGCTTGTCTCTGGGTTCAACGTAGAATACGCAGGGGGCCCCTTTGCCCTATTTTTCTTGGCAGAATACGCCAATATCTTACTAATAAATACCCTTTCGGCCACCCTTTTCCTGGGGGCCTCTCATATCCCCTCTCTCCCCGAACTTACCGCCGTCAACTTGATAACTAAAGCAGCCCTGCTCTCAGTAGTTTTCCTCTGAGTACGAGCCTCCTACCCCCGCTTTCGATACGATCAACTCATACACTTAATCTGAAAAAATTTCCTGCCCCTTACTCTTGCCCTGGTCGTCTGACACCTCGCACTCCCCATTGCCTTTGCCGGACTACCCCCGCAACTATAACCCCGGAGCTGTGCCTGAAGTAAAGGGCCACTTTGATAGAGTGACTCATGGGGGTTAGAGTCCCCCCAACTCCTTAGAAAGAAGGGGCTCGAACCCTACCTAAAGAGATCAAAACTCTTAGTGCTTCCACTACACCACTTCCTAGTAAGGTCAGCTAATTTAAGCTCTTGGGCCCATACCCCAAATATGTTGGTTAAACTCCTTCCTTTGCTAATGAACCCGTACATCTTGTCCACCCTTCTATTTGGTTTAGGGCTGGGGACTACCATCACATTTGCTAGCTCCCACTGACTACTCGCCTGAATGGGCCTCGAAATAAATACCCTCGCCATTATCCCACTCATAGCACAACACCACCACCCCCGAGCCGTTGAAGCTACCACTAAGTATTTCCTCACCCAAGCCACCGGGGCCGCAATGCTCTTATTTGCAAGTACTTCCAACGCTTGACTCACAGGACAGTGGGACATTCAACAAATATCCCACCCCCTCCCAATTACCCTCATTACCCTTGCCCTCGCACTAAAAGTGGGCCTCGCCCCCCTTCACTCATGACTGCCCGAAGTCTTGCAGGGGCTAGACCTTACTACGGGTCTTATTCTTTCTACTTGACAAAAATTGGCCCCATTCGCCCTACTTCTACAAATTCAACCAACCAACTCAACACTCCTTATTGCCCTGGGACTCGCATCAACCCTTGTCGGGGGCTGAGGTGGTTTGAACCAGACACAACTACGTAAAATCTTGGCCTACTCCTCCATCGCCCACCTCGGCTGAATGGTCTTAGTTATGCAGTTTTCACCCTCTTTGACACTTCTTACCCTTCTTACTTACCTTATCATAACCTTCTCAACATTTCTTGTATTCAAACTTAATAGCTCCACCAATATTAATGCCCTTGCCACATCCTGAGCCAAGGCCCCCGCCCTCACATCTTTGACCCCCCTTGTCCTACTCTCCCTCGGAGGCCTCCCTCCACTTACAGGTTTTATACCAAAATGGCTTATCTTACAAGAACTTACCAAACAAGACCTTGCCGCCACCGCTACACTAGCAGCACTAACCGCCCTCCTTAGCCTGTATTTTTACTTGCGCCTCTCGTATGCTATAACCCTCACTATATCCCCCAACAACACTGCTGGCACGACACCATGACGCCTTCCTTCCTCACAAACTACCATACCCCTTGCCATTTCAACCACCACCACATTACTTCTGCTCCCCCTCACCCCCGCCGCAGTTGCACTCTTGGCACTCTAAGAGACTTAGGCTAATATAAGACCAAGGGCCTTCAAAGCCCTAAGTGAGGGTGAGAATCCCCCAGTCCCTGATAAGACTTGCGGGAAACTAACCCACATCCCCTGCATGCAAAACAGACACTTTAATTAAGCTAAAGCCTTTCTAGGTGGGTAGGCCTCGATCCTACAAACTCTTAGTTAACAGCTAAGCGCTCAAACCAGCGGGCATCCACCTACCTCCCCCTCGCCTGTCTTACGGGTAGAGGCGAGGGGAAGCCCCAGCAGGTGTTAGCCTGCCTCTTAAGATTTGCAATCTTATATGTTGAACACCTTGGGGCTTGGTAAGAAGAGGACTCAAACCTCTGTCTATGGGGCTACAATCCACCGCTTAAAACTCAGCCATCCTACCTGTGGCCATCACACGATGATTCTTCTCGACTAATCACAAAGACATTGGCACCCTATATCTAGTATTTGGTGCCTGAGCCGGAATGGTAGGCACAGCCCTAAGCCTCCTAATTCGAGCTGAGCTAAGCCAACCCGGCGCCCTTTTAGGGGACGACCAAATTTATAACGTAATTGTTACAGCTCACGCCTTCGTAATAATTTTCTTTATAGTAATACCAATCATGATCGGAGGTTTCGGAAACTGACTAATCCCCCTAATGATCGGGGCCCCCGATATAGCATTTCCTCGAATAAACAACATAAGCTTTTGACTCCTTCCCCCCTCCTTTTTACTGCTCCTCGCCTCTTCGGGGGTCGAAGCAGGGGCCGGAACCGGCTGAACAGTTTACCCACCCCTCTCAGGGAACCTCGCCCACGCGGGAGCCTCTGTTGATCTGACTATCTTCTCCCTTCATCTGGCGGGGATCTCCTCAATCCTTGGGGCAATCAATTTTATCACAACCATCATTAACATAAAACCCCCAGCCATTTCTCAGTACCAGACCCCTCTTTTCGTGTGGTCTGTCCTTATTACGGCCGTCTTACTGCTTCTCTCCCTCCCAGTCCTTGCTGCCGGAATTACAATACTTTTAACAGACCGAAACCTTAACACCACCTTTTTTGATCCGGCCGGGGGCGGTGACCCCATCCTTTACCAACACCTCTTTTGATTCTTTGGTCACCCTGAAGTGTACATCCTTATTCTTCCAGGCTTCGGAATAGTCTCCCACATTGTAGCTTATTACTCAGGCAAAAAAGAACCTTTCGGGTACATGGGCATGGTCTGGGCCATGATGGCCATCGGCCTTCTAGGCTTCATCGTGTGGGCCCACCACATGTTTACAGTTGGCATAGATGTAGACACACGTGCTTACTTCACATCTGCCACAATGATTATTGCCATCCCCACAGGCGTTAAAGTTTTTAGCTGGCTTGCCACCCTCCACGGGGGTTCAATCAAGTGGGAAACTCCTCTCTTATGAGCCCTCGGCTTCATCTTTCTTTTTACAGTTGGAGGACTAACAGGAATTGTCCTTGCCAATTCATCCCTTGATATTGTTCTTCATGACACCTACTACGTAGTAGCCCACTTCCACTACGTCCTATCCATGGGGGCCGTATTCGCCATTGTTGGGGGCTTCGTTCACTGATTCCCACTTTTCTCAGGGTACACCCTTCACAGCACTTGAACAAAAATCCACTTCGGGGTGATATTCTTTGGTGTAAACCTCACCTTCTTCCCCCAACACTTCCTAGGTCTGGCTGGAATGCCCCGACGATACTCCGATTACCCAGACGCCTACACCATGTGAAACACCGTGTCCTCAATTGGATCGTTGGTGTCCCTCGTGGCGGTAATCATGTTCCTCTTTATTATTTGAGAAGCATTCGCTGCTAAACGTGAAGTCCTGGCAGTAGAACTCACAACAACCAATGTAGAATGACTACACGGCTGCCCTCCCCCTTACCACACATTCGAGGAGCCTGCATTTGTTCTAGTTCAATCAAACTAACGAGAAAGGGAGGAGTCGAACCCCCATGGGCTGGTTTCAAGCCAACCACATAACCGCTCTGTCACTTTCTTCATAAGACACTAGTAAAATAGTACATTACACCGCCTTGTCAAGGCAGAGTCGTGGGTTAAAGCCCCGCGTGTCTTAACCCCTAATGGCCCATCCCTCCCAACTAGGATTTCAAGATGCAGCTTCACCTGTTATAGAAGAACTTCTTCATTTTCACGATCACGCCTTAATAATCGTCTTTCTAATTAGCACCTTAGTACTTTACATTATTGTGGCCATAGTCTCCACAAAATTAACCAACAAATACATCCTAGACTCCCAAGAAATCGAGATTATCTGGACCGTTCTCCCAGCAATCATTCTTATTCTTATTGCCCTCCCCTCTTTGCGTATTCTCTATCTCATAGATGAAGTTAACAGTCCCCTCCTAACTATTAAAGCTGTCGGCCATCAATGATACTGAAGCTACGAGTACACAGATTATGAAGACCTCGGATTTGATGCTTACATAATCCCCACACAAGACCTAAACCCCGGTCAATTCCGACTCATGGAGGCCGACCACCGAATAGTAATCCCAGTAGAATCCCCCATCCGAGTTCTAGTCTCTGCCGATGACGTCCTTCACTCATGGGCAGTTCCTGCCCTCGGAATCAAAATAGACGCAGTCCCCGGGCGCCTAAATCAAACAGCCTTTATCGCATCCCGCCCCGGTATTTTCTATGGGCAATGCTCCGAAATCTGTGGGGCAAATCACAGCTTTATGCCCATTGTGGTTGAAGCAGTCCCCCTAGAACATTTTGAGAACTGGTCATCACGAATACTTGAAGACGCCTCGCTAAGAAGCTAAACAGGGGACAGCGTTAGCCTTTTAAGCTAAAGATTGGTGGCTCCCGCCCACCCTTAGCGACATGCCTCAACTCAACCCCGCGCCTTGATTTGCAATCCTAGTCTTCTCGTGACTAGTCTTCCTAGCCATTATTCCCCCAAAAGTGATGGCCCACACTTTCCCAAACGAACCAACGCTCCAAAGCGCCGAAAAGCCCAAAACAGAATCCTGAACCTGACCATGACAGTAAGCCTTTTTGACCAGTTTATAAGCCCCTCACTCCTAGGAGTCCCTCTAATTGCCCTCGCTATCACCCTCCCCTGAATTATGTACCCTGCCCCCACAACCCGATGACTCAACAGCCGTTTCTTGGCCCTACAAGGATGATTCATCAACCGCTTCACCCAGCAACTTCTTCTTCCCCTTAGCCTAGGGGGCCACAAATGAGCTGCTCTCTTAACCTCCCTGATGATTTTTTTGATCACAATAAATATGCTAGGCCTACTCCCGTATACTTTTACCCCCACCACACAACTCTCCCTAAACTTGGGTCTTGCCACTCCCCTATGACTAGCAACAGTGATCATTGGCATACGAAACCAACCAACCCATGCATTAGGCCACCTTCTGCCAGAAGGGACCCCCGGCCCTCTCATCCCAGTCCTTATTGTTATCGAAACAATTAGCCTGTTTATTCGCCCCCTTGCCCTGGGAGTCCGGCTTACCGCCAATTTAACCGCCGGCCACCTTTTAATTCAACTCATCTCAACAGCCGCCTTTGTTCTCCTCTCTTCTATGCCCGCTGTAGCCCTACTTACATCTACAGTTCTTGTGCTCCTAACCCTCCTAGAAGTTGCTGTCGCTATAATCCAAGCCTACGTATTTGTTCTTCTCTTAACACTTTACCTTCAAGAAAACGTCTAATGGCCCATCAAGCACACGCATACCACATAGTCGACCCCAGCCCTTGACCTCTCACAGGAGCAATTGCTGCCCTATTAATAACATCAGGTCTCGCAACCTGGTTCCACTTCCAATCCACAACCCTTATGACACTTGGGACCGTCCTTCTCCTGCTTACTATGTTCCAATGATGACGAGACATCGTACGAGAAGGCACTTTCCAAGGCCATCACACGCCTCCAGTCCAGAAAGGCCTCCGCTACGGAATAATTCTTTTTATCACCTCTGAAGTCTTCTTTTTCCTGGGCTTCTTTTGGGCTTTTTACCACGCAAGCCTCGCACCAACCCCTGAGCTAGGTGGCTGCTGACCCCCTGCCGGCATTACTACCTTAGACCCCTTTGAAGTGCCCCTTCTTAACACAGCCGTTCTTCTTGCCTCGGGAGTAACAGTTACCTGGGCCCATCACAGCATTATGGAGGGGGAGCGCAAGCAGGCAGTCCAGTCCCTCGCACTAACAATCCTCCTCGGCTTTTACTTCACATTTCTTCAAGGCTTAGAGTACTATGAAGCCCCCTTTACAATCGCAGACGGGGTGTACGGGTCTACCTTTTTTGTGGCCACCGGCTTTCACGGTCTCCATGTAATCATTGGCTCCACATTTTTAGCCGTCTGTTTAATCCGTCAAATCCTACACCATTTTACATCCGAACACCACTTCGGATTTGAAGCAGCCGCCTGATACTGACATTTCGTAGACGTCGTATGACTATTCCTTTACATCTCGATCTACTGATGAGGATCTTAATTTTTCTAGTACTAAATGTCAGTATAAGTGACTTCCAATCACCCGGTCTTGGTTAAAGCCCAAGGAAAAATAATGAACCTAGTTACAGCTGTGATTACCATCGCCACCCTTCTTTCTATCGTTCTGACCATTGTATCCTTTTGACTCCCTCAAATGACCCCCGACCATGAAAAGCTCTCCCCATACGAATGCGGCTTTGACCCCGTGGGCTCCGCCCGCCTGCCTTTCTCCCTCCGATTCTTTCTAGTCGCCATCCTTTTTCTGCTCTTTGATTTAGAGATCGCTCTCCTCCTCCCCCTCCCCTGAGGAGACCAACTAGCGGCTCCCCTGACAACCTTCCTGTGAGCCACCGCTGTTCTGATACTCCTTACCTTGGGCCTAGTTTACGAATGACTCCAGGGGGGCCTAGAATGAGCCGAATAGACAATTAGTTTAAGAAAAACCTTTGATTTCGGCTCAAAAACTTGTGGTTAAAGTCCATAATTGCCTAATGACCCCTGTTCACTTTGCCTTCTCATCGGCTTTCATATTAGGATTAACCGGCCTAGCCTTCCATCGAACCCACCTGCTTTCCGCCCTTCTCTGTCTAGAAGGGATAATACTAGCTTTATTTATTGCCCTCTCTCTTTGAACCCTTCAACTAGGGTCCACAAACTTCTCCGCAGCCCCAATGCTCCTGTTGGCATTTTCAGCTTGTGAAGCAAGCGCAGGGCTCGCCTTACTAGTAGCCACTGCACGCACTCACGGCACCGATCGACTTCAAAGCCTTAACCTCCTACAATGCTAAAAATTCTAATCCCCACCCTTATGCTTATCCCCACCGCTTGAATGGCCCACCCCAAGTGACTTTGGCCCACCACCCTCACACACAGCCTATTAATTGCCCTAATTAGCCTCACCTGACTCACCAACATGGCCGAGACGGGCTGATCTAGTCTTAACTTCTACATGGCCACAGACCCCCTGTCCACACCTCTCTTGGTACTTACTTGTTGACTACTCCCCCTTATGATCCTGGCAAGCCAAAACCACACTGCATCTGAACCTCTCAACCGACAACGAACCTACCTCACCCTTCTAACATCCCTCCAAATTTTTCTTATTATAGCTTTCGGGGCCACCGAGATCATTATATTTTACATTATATTTGAAGCCACACTCATCCCCACCCTTATTCTTATTACCCGCTGGGGCAATCAAACCGAGCGCCTAAATGCCGGTGTTTATTTTTTATTCTACACCCTTGCCGGATCCCTCCCTCTTCTTGTCGCTCTTCTCCTCCTCCAGAATAGCACTGGGACTCTCTCACTCTTAACCATCCAATACTCCAACCCTGTTGAACTCTCTTCTTACGCCCACAAACTATGGTGGGCCGGCTGCCTTCTGGCATTTCTTGTAAAAATACCACTTTACGGCGTACACCTCTGATTACCAAAAGCGCACGTCGAAGCCCCCATCGCAGGCTCAATAATCCTGGCAGCCGTCCTGCTAAAACTTGGGGGTTACGGGATAATACGCATAGTAGTGATACTGGAACCCCTAACTAAAGAGCTAAGCTACCCCTTTATCGTGTTTGCTTTGTGGGGTGTAATCATAACGGGCTCCATCTGCCTACGTCAGACAGACCTAAAATCTCTTATTGCCTACTCCTCCGTAAGTCATATGGGGTTAGTTGTAGGGGGCATTCTTATCCAAACCCCCTGAGGCTTCTCTGGAGCCCTCATCCTTATGATTGCTCACGGCCTAGCATCCTCCGCTCTTTTCTGTCTTGCCAACACAAGCTATGAGCGGACCCACAGCCGAACCATACTATTAGCCCGAGGGCTCCAAATAGTCCTGCCCCTTATGACGGCCTGGTGATTTATTGCTAGCCTTGCTAACTTAGCACTCCCTCCCCTACCCAACCTAATGGGGGAGCTAATAATTATTACCTCTTTATTTAACTGATCCTGATGAACCATCATCCTAACCGGGGCCGGGACACTTATCACTGCAAGTTACTCCCTCTACATGTTTCTCATAACTCAACGGGGGCCACTTCCAGCACATATTATTGCCTTAGACCCCTCCCACACACGAGAACACCTACTTATGGCCCTTCATCTTATCCCTCTAGTCTTACTCATCCTTAAGCCTGAACTAATTTGAGGGTGGGCCTCATGTAGATATAGTTTAACCAAAATATTAGATTGTGATTCCAAAGACAGGGGTTAAAGTCCCCTTATCCACCGAGAGAGGCTCGCCAGCAACGAAGACTGCTAATCTCCGCGACCTTGGTTGGACCCCAGGGCTCACTCGGGCCGCTCCTAAAGGATAACAGCTCATCCATTGGTCTTAGGAACCAAAAACTCTTGGTGCAAATCCAAGTAGCAGCTATGCATCCCACTTCACTAATAATAACTTCAAGCCTAATTATTATTTTTACACTGTTAGCCTACCCAGTGCTCTCAACCCTGACCCCTCATACTAAATCCCCAGACTGAGCCACTACACATGTAAAAACAGCAGTAAAACTAGGGTTTTTCGTCAGCCTCCTCCCACTATTCCTATTTCTCAACGAGGGGGCCGAAACAATCGTCACCTCCTGAACTTGAATAAACACCACATGCTTTGACATCAGCATTAGCTTTAAGTTCGACCACTACTCAATTATTTTTACCCCTATTGCCCTCTATGTCACCTGATCCATTCTTGAATTTGCATCTTGGTACATACATGCAGACCCCAACATAAACCGATTCTTCAAATACCTTTTAATCTTTCTTATCGCTATGATTATCCTAGTAACAGCAAACAACATGTTCCAATTATTTATCGGCTGAGAGGGGGTAGGCATCATGTCTTTCCTTCTTATCGGCTGGTGGTACGGTCGAGCAGACGCCAACACCGCCGCCCTCCAGGCCGTTGTGTACAACCGAGTCGGGGATATTGGACTAATCTTTGCCATGGCATGAATAGCCATGAACCTTAACTCCTGGGAGATACAACAAATCTTCGTAGCCTCTAAAGACTTCGACTTAACCTTCCCTCTTCTAGGGCTCATCCTCGCCGCCACCGGCAAGTCCGCCCAATTTGGTCTTCATCCTTGGCTCCCCTCTGCCATAGAAGGTCCTACGCCGGTCTCTGCCCTACTACACTCAAGCACCATGGTCGTTGCTGGCATTTTTCTGCTCGTCCGCATAAGCCCCCTCCTAGAAAACAACCAAACTGCTTTAACCACCTGCCTATGTCTGGGTGCTCTTACAACCCTTTTTACAGCCACCTGCGCACTCACCCAGAACGACATTAAAAAAATCGTTGCCTTCTCAACATCAAGCCAACTTGGCCTGATAATGGTCACCATCGGGCTTAATCAGCCCCAGCTCGCTTTCCTGCACATTTGCACCCACGCCTTCTTCAAAGCAATACTTTTCCTCTGCTCCGGCTCTATTATTCACAGCCTGAACGACGAACAAGATATCCGTAAAATAGGCGGCATACACCACCTTACCCCCTTTACCTCCTCTTGTCTAACAATCGGAAGCCTCGCCCTCACCGGAACCCCCTTCCTGGCGGGCTTCTTTTCAAAAGATGCTATCATTGAAGCCCTAAACACATCTCACCTAAACGCCTGGGCCCTCACTCTCACCCTCCTGGCCACTTCTTTCACAGCCATTTATAGCCTGCGCGTGGTCTACTTCGTCTCCATGGGCCACCCCCGATTTAACTCATTGTCCCCCATCAATGAAAACAACCCCGCCGTAATTAACCCGATCAAACGCTTGGCCTGGGGGAGTATCGTTGCTGGCCTCCTAATCACCTCCAGTCTCACCCCCCTGAAAACCCCCATTATAACCATACCCCCGCTGCTTAAACTAGCAGCCCTTGTCGTCACAGTCACAGGCCTCATCCTAGCATTAGAGCTGGCATCTTTAACAAGTAAACAATACCAAACCTCCCCAAACTCGACCGCCCACCACTTCTCTAACATGTTAGGATTTTTCCCAACAATTATTCATCGCCTCACCCCTAAAGTTAATCTAATTCTAGGACAAACAATCGCCAGCCAAATAGTAGACCAAACCTGACTTGAAAAAACAGGCCCTAAAGCTATCACCGCTGCTAGCCTCCCCCTGATTACCACAACCAGCAACACACAACAGGGGTTAATCAAAACATACCTGGCTTTATTCCTTCTTACCCTCACCCTCACTGTCCTTCTAACCCTAAACTAAACTGCCCGAAGGGTCCCTCGGCTTAGGCCCCGGGTCAACTCCAACACAACAAACAACGTAAGCAAAAGCACCCACGCACTTAATACTAACATACCCCCTCCCTCCGAGTACATGAGGGCCACCCCACCCATGTCCCCCCGAAAAACAGAAAAGTCCCCAAGCTCATCCGCTGGCACCCAAGACCCTTCATACCACCCGCCCCACACCGTACTTGAAACCCCCACCACCCCCACTACGTACATAACCATGTACATAAAAACGGGCCGGCTCCCTCAACTTTCCGGAAAAGGCTCAGCAGCTAGTGCTGCTGAGTACGCAAATACCACAAGCATCCCACCCAAATAAATTAAAAACAAAACCAATGATAAAAAGGGCCCCCCGTGGCCTACCAACACCCCACACCCCATGCCTGCTACAACCACCAATCCCAGAGCAGCAAAATAGGGAGAGGGGTTGGAGGCAACAGCCACCAGCCCCAGCACTAACCCCAATAAGAACAAAGACATAATATAGGTCATAATTCCTGCCAGGAATTTAACCAGGACTAATGGCTTGAAAAACCACCGTTGTTATTCAACTACAAGAACCTTAATGGCTAGCCTACGAAAAACTCACCCCCTACTAAAAATCGCAAACAGTGCACTAGTTGACCTCCCCGCCCCCTCAAATATTTCGGTATGATGAAACTTTGGCTCCCTTCTGGGCCTTTGTTTGATTATTCAAATCCTGACAGGGCTCTTCCTCGCTATACATTACACATCAGACATCGCAACCGCTTTCTCATCTGTCGGCCACATCTGCCGGGATGTAAACTACGGCTGACTGATCCGCAACCTTCACGCCAACGGTGCCTCCTTCTTTTTCATCTGCATCTACATACACATCGGACGAGGCCTCTACTACGGCTCCTACCTCTACAAAGAGACCTGAACAATCGGTGTCGTACTCCTCCTTCTTGTAATAATAACTGCCTTTGTCGGATACGTTCTACCCTGAGGACAAATGTCATTCTGGGGCGCCACCGTCATCACCAACCTCCTCTCCGCAGTACCCTATGTTGGCAACGCCCTAGTGCAATGGATCTGAGGGGGCTTCTCCGTAGACAACGCTACACTTACCCGATTCTTTGCCTTCCATTTCCTTTTCCCCTTCGTCATTGCAGGTGCAACCCTCATCCACCTTCTGTTCCTACACGAAACTGGGTCTAACAACCCCCTCGGTTTAAACTCAGACGCAGACAAAATCTCCTTCCACCCCTACTTCTCATACAAAGACCTCCTAGGGTTTGCAGCACTACTTATTGCCCTCACAGCCCTCGCCTTATTTTCCCCTAACCTCTTAGGTGACCCTGACAACTTCACCCCCGCCAACCCCCTAGTAACCCCTCCACACATCAAGCCTGAGTGATACTTCTTATTTGCCTACGCCATCCTACGCTCTATCCCTAACAAACTTGGGGGCGTCTTGGCCCTCCTGGCCTCCATCCTAGTCCTCCTAGTAGTACCCATTCTTCACACCTCCAAACAACGAGGGCTAACCTTCCGCCCCGTCACCCAATTTCTGTTTTGGACACTCATTGCAGACGTCGCTATCCTCACCTGAATCGGAGGCATGCCCGTAGAACACCCATTCATTATTATTGGCCAAATTGCATCCGTCCTGTACTTCTTCCTCTTCCTAGCCCTATTCCCACTCGCTGGCTGGGTAGAAAACAAAGCCCTAGGATGGTCTTGCAATAGTAGCTCAGCGCCAGAGCACCGGTCTTGTAAACCGGACGCCGGAGGTTAAAATCCTCCCTACTGCTCAAAGAAAGGAGATTCTAACTCCTACCCCCAACTCCCAAAGCTAGGATTCTAAACTAAACTATTCTTTGATTACACACCAATTTCAATGTGTCTTTTACCTCGGAAAGGGGCGGACAAACATGGAATTGACCAAAAAACAAAAAATTTGACCAAAAAACAAAAAATTTGACCAAAAAACNAAAAATTTGACCAAAAAACCAAAAATTTGACCAAAAAACCAAAATTTGACCAAAAACCCCANNAATGAAATCTTAAGACATGTACATAGTATAACTAAATGTATTAATTATATATATGTATTAACACCATTATTGGTGTCACCAATAACATATATCACCAAAAAACTAAGGAGATCATTAAGCATTAAGATTTAAAGGTAATATAAATTGATTCAGGGATAGCTAGAGATTTAAGACTTAACAATTAAACTTATTAGTTAAGTTATACGTTTACTCCAAAACTCGTCAATCACAGTATACGATGTAGTAAGAACCGACCAACAGTTGATTACTAAGTGATAACGGTTATTGAAGATGAGGGACAAATATTCGTGAGGGTCGCTCACAGTGAATTATTCCTGGCATTGGCTCCTTTTTCAGGGCCATAAATTGATATTACGCCTCCCACGTTCATCGACGCTGACATTGACTAATGGCTATCAACTTTTATCACATAAACTCACCATGCAAGCTGCTCTCCAGCGCGCAATGGTTCTTTTTTTTTTTCTTTTCCTCTGGCATTACAGAGTGCACACGGTGATAACTAATAAGGTAGAACATTTTACTCGTTCAGCGAGTAAATATGATGAGTGTTGAAGAGATTTAATAATAAGAATTGCATACCTGTATCTCAAGAGCATATATAATGATATCTTAACCGAAACATCCCTATTATCGCCCCTGGTTTCCTCACGACAAAATCCCCCTACCCCCTTAAACTCCTGAGATCACTAAGACTCCTGCAAACCCCCCGGAAACAGGAAAACCTCGAGTTGCTTAATTGGGCGTAAAATGTGCTTATTTACATTATTAAAATAATGCGCAT